GATAAAAATACTATATCCTTTTCATTTGAAACCTTGGAACAGATCTAAGCTACGACTTTATGATAGAGATCGAAAGCAACAAGATGATTTTGATTCTTGTTTTTTAACCGTTTTAGGAATGGAAACGGAATATCCTTTTGGTCCTCCTCGAAAAACACCTTCCTTTTTTGAACCCATTTTAAAAGATATAGACTATAAAGTCGAAATCAGAAAATTTAATTTTCGAGTTCGAAGAGTTTTAAAAAAAATAACAAAGAAAGAAGCAAAAGCCTTTTTGTTTGTAAAAAAAAAAATAAAAGAACTTTTAAAAGGAAAGAAAATTCCATTATTTATATCGAGAGAAATATATGAATCAAGTGAAACTCAAACGAAAAAGGATTCTATAATCAGCAATAAAATAATTAATGAATCATTTAGTAAAAATAGATCTACAGGTTGGACAAATTTTTCAAAGGCAGAAGAAGAAATAAAAGATAGAATTGATAGAAGAAACACAATTAGAAATCAAATAGAAAAAAAAAAAATAAATAAAAAGAATAATGGAGAATCACTCCCAAAAATTTGGAAAATATTAAAAATAAAAAATATTGAATTAATAGTTAAATTTTTCATTGAAAAAATATACATAGATATATTTCTATGTATTATTAATATGCGCAGAATAGCTCTACAACTTTTTATGGAATCAAGCAAAAAAATTCTTGAGAAATACATTCACAACAATCAAACAAATCAAGAAGGGATTAATAAAAAAAAAAAAAAAAAAATTGACTTGATTTCGCCTATGACTATAAAGGCTTTTGATAATCTTAGAAAAAATAAGCGGAAGTCACATATTTTTTTTGATTTATCTTACTTGTCACAAAAATATGTATTTTTAAAATTATCACAAACCCAAGTTATTAACTTCAATAAGTTAAGATCTATTCTTCAATATAATGGACCATCTTTTTTTATTAAGAATGAAATTAAGGATTTTTTTGGAAGACAAGGAATATTTGATTCCGAAATAAGACATAAGAAACTTCAAAATTATGGAATGAATCCATGGAAAAACTGGTTAAGAGGTCATTATCAATACGATTTATCTCAGATTACATGGTCTAGATTAGTTCCACAAAAATGGCGAAATGGAATAAATCAATGCCATACGTCTCAAAATAAGGATTTAAGGAAATGGTATTTCTATGAAAAGGACCAATTATTTGATTACAAAAAAAAACCAAATTCAAAAGTATATTTATTACCAAATAAAGAGGATAATTTTCAAAAAAACTATAGATATGATCTTTTATCATATAAATATATTCATTCTGAAACTAAGAAGAAATCCTATATTTATAGATCATTATTAGAAACAAATAAGAATCAAGAAAATTCCAGCAGAAATAAAGAATTTAACATACTCAAGAATATTCCTATCAAGAATTATCTAGGAAAAAGTGATATTATATATATGGAAAAAAATAAAGATAGAAAATATTTGAGTTGGAAATTGAATACAAATATTCAAGTTGAACCTAATAAGGACAAAATAAGGGATAAAATTCATATTTTTTATCTTCCAATTGATTCAAATTCCGAAATCAATTACAAAAAGGTCTTTTTTGATTGGATGGGAATGTCTTTTGATTGGATGGGAATGAATGAAAAATTCTTAATCTTAAATCGCCTCATATCGAATCCGAAAAATTTTTTATTTCCAGAGTTTGTGATACTTTATCATAAATATAAAGAGAAACCTTGGTTTATCCCAAGCAACTTACTTCTTTTTAATTTGAATAGAAATCCAAATTTTAGTGAAAATCAAAATATCAAGAGAAAGCAAGAGGAGAATGAGGATTTTTTAAAATTTAGCCCATCAAATTCAAAACAATATTTTGAATTAAAGAATCAAAACAATATCGAAGAATATTTTTTAGAATCGATTGAAAAACTAAAAATATTCCTTAAAAGAGATTTTCCTTTGCAATTAAGATGGACTGGACGTTTGAATCAATTGAATCAAAAAATGATGAATAATATCCAGATATATGGCCTCCTGGTTAGCCTCATAAATGTAAGAAAAATTACTATATCCTATATTCAAAGGAAAGAAATGAATCTGGATATAATGAGGAGGCGTTTAAATCTTACACAATTAACGAAAAAGGGAATATTAATTATGGAACCTGCCCGTCTATCTGTAAAAAATGACGGACAGTTTCTTATGTATCAAATCATAGGTATTTCATTGGTTCATAAAAATAAGCAACAGAGTAATCAAAGATACCGAAACCCCAAAAACGTTGCTAAGAATAATTTTGATGAATACATTTCAAGACATAAAAGAAAAACTTTAAATGTAAACAAAAATAATTATGATTTGCTTGTTCCTGAAAAAATTTTATCGTCTAGACGTCGTAGAGAATTGAGAATTCTAATTTCTTTCAATTTGAATTTAAAGAATCAGAATGCTGTGCATAAAAATCAATTATTTTGCAAGGAGAACAAGATAAAA